GAAATACGATCGGGAGGGGCTAATTCAAAACCCTCTGGTAAAATAAGAACAGCCCCCACATTCAAAGCCCCCTTTTTACCATTAGCAAGAACTTGTTTCAGTTGCATATCATAAGGAATTCGAACAACTGCTTCAAATACAGTATCGGGAAGTACTGTTTGCGGAACTTCAATATCCACTGGTTTATTAGCTAAATGGCAATTGGCGCATACAATACGTCCAGTCGCTTCTCGTGGATTTTCATAACCCTTCTGCGCAAAAATAGGATATGCATTTGAAATGGATGCACGAGTTATGATATATATCATGAGCGATACGGAAATAGATCGAGTAATCTGTTCCTTTATCCAAGAAAAAGTATTTCTAGTTTGCATGGTCCAACCATTGATCCCGAAAATTTCTACAATAAATTGGGGTAGGTCACTAATGGAGTTTCCTATCCACGATTCTGTTATTTACTGGAATACTGGAATAATTTGACTGGATTAATGATGAATCTCCGGGATGGGTAGAAAGATAAAGAGTAAGTACGATTTTCAATGCTTTGCTTATGTACAACTGCAAAGTAAGAAACATTCTAATTGGATTAGGTAGATAATTTTTCAGTCATTCATTGAATGATAAATCACTACAAGTGACGGAGATATGCGATTTAAATAGCGGAAAATCCAATATTTGAAAATTGTATCTAGAATGACTGGAAAAGTGGAAACAAGGCCAGATATAATTTGCTCATTATGAACAAATCCAAAATCCTTGTAGACAAAGCCAATCATCAGTTCCCAACCATGGGGCGAATGAAATCCGATACATAAATCAGTTAATAAAAGAAGAGAAAAAGCTTTTATTGTGTCACTTAAGTTATATAGGAATTCCTGAGCCCAAGAGTTAAGAATAACAAGTTCTTTATTACCCAAAAGAGAATAACCACTTAGAATAATGAAACAGATTATATTTGTCGAGAAGTGCAAAATCGTATGAATACGACCCTCATTGTGTATCTTGATTAATTGGATTGTTTCTTTGTGAATTCCTATACGAAGGTTTTGTAGATGTGTCTCCGAGTATTCCTTGATCATTTCCTCTAAGAAGAGGAGTTCCTCTAATTCTATGAATTTTTCTAGAATACTCTTTTCTTCAATATCATTCAAAAAAGTTTCGGATTGCCTAGTATTCCACCAAGTAGTAACCCAGGATTCCATACTTTTTTGAAATGAGAGAGAAATCCACCAGGGCAAAAATACTATAGATGCAAGATATAAAAGAGGAGTGAATGCTTTCTTTTTTGCCATTTTTTCATCTGTGAATTGTTAATGAACCCATCTCATTCGTCGACTCTATGTAATCTAATATTTCTTATTTCTCTCACGCATCAGTTCTATTACAAGTTATCGAACCTATGAATCTAGTCACTCTTTTTTATTTGTGATTTCGTGGTTAGGCCTTGAATCTACAAAAAAATACAGAAATAGACGAAAAATTCGAATGAATAAATAATCAAAAAATATGGTTTCCCTATATCTCAATTGGTCAAATTCGAAGCACATATCTCCTTTCGATGAATGCCCGGAAAAATTTAAATAATGAATATTAATATTATTCATATTTTGAGACGAAAGAACTCCTTTTCTATCATTATATCAAAATCTCTAATATTTCGAAAAATTTTAACTTACTATGAGTAGTCCGGGATAGAATAATTGAGGAAAATTTCTGAAGAATACTGTGAAAAATGAATGGCAAAAAACGACAGAAATTGGCTAGTTATCATTATAAGAGATTCAATTTTTTGGTCATTAAGGAGCACAAAAAGTATAAAAAGAAGCTTCGAAAAAATTACAAGATATGATCTCTAAAGTCTCAATTCCAACAAGTTTAAAAGGAAAGGGGGGATTTCCTTATTTCTAAATGGTTGATTATGAGATATTTCGATTTGTTTCTTATTTTTTTATTGAATTGAGTTGTGTATATTTCGATCCATATAATATAAAAGATCCCCAAAAGAGTTTTTTTTACTTGTTCCATATATGTCTGCTTTCACTCGAATGAATGAATGTTCTGAAGAAACCTCAATTAAGTTATGTTATAGAAAAAGAGGATTCTTGCATTTTTGCCCTCCTGCTGAGAAAGCATTCATTTCTCGGCTCATTTCTTAAAATACTTCAATTGGTACACGCAAGAAATAGGCCAATTCAGCAGCTTTTTGTTCCATTTCCCGTGGAGTAAAATTCTCATCAGTACGAGTCAATGGAATGGCTCCCTGGCCTCTGATATCCATATAAAGGACACGACGAGCATAAATACCCTCTTTAACTTCTATTCTGACGGACTGAATATCTTTTATAAGAAATCGGAGGAAGACCCGACGATTTTTTCCAGGAAATCCCCAACGAAAGATACACACTATTCCGTCTTTTCTATCAAATCGATCATAACCACTACCTACATTCCACGAAATTGTGCACCACAAATAGGAGCTAATAAAAAGACCCGCAATCCCATAAAAAGACATCACAATTCCTTGTGGAAAAAAAACGATTTCCTGAGACGGAAATAAAGATATCAAATTTCTACCAAGATAACTCGAGGTTCCAACCAACAAGAATCCTAATGAACCTAAAAAAAGGATAACAGCCCAGCAGAAATTACTTGTTTTTCGAGCCCCCGTTATAGGTTCTATCCATATATGTTCTGATCGACAACTCATACTTGATCCAGTTGATTTTTTTGGAATTGAGAGAATACCCCAAATGAATTTGACTTTAGTCCTTTTGTTTCCGAAGTAACTCGCATCAACTAGCACTAGTTTGATGTGACCCTTTAGGAGTAATTCATTAAATTGGTTAGATCTAAACTAATAACATACCCTTCGTATGATCTCACTAAAGATAGCCACATACATATAGATAGACCAACTTTACCGTTCAGCCATCCGTCGATTCGGGTCTATTTGAAAATAGCTAGAATCCATTGACCCCTAATAGCATTTTCTGGAGACATAAGAGTTTTTCGGCGGAAGCCGCTTATACCATGTGGATATCTGTGTTATGATACAAGCGTCAGTTTTGAAAAAAAAAATAGATGGCATTTTGTGCCATCGGCTCTAAACAATCTTGTTTTTTTGAACATGAAGAAATAAAGAAGCCATTGCGATTGCCGGAAATACTAGGCCTACTAAAGGCACCAAAACAGAGGGAAAGTTAAGAGTTGTCATAGAATGGGTACCCCGATTTACTATTTGTACCTGTTATTATTATTTAGATTTTATATTTATTATTTATAATATAAAGATATCTTATTATATATAACGATATCTTATTATAATTTGATAATTCTAAATTGGAATTATTATTACTTAAAATTATTATTACTTAATTAAGTATAGATCTAAGTATCTATCTAAGTGAGTATATAATGTAGTTTTTTATCTTTCTACATGAAAGATTTGAAAGGATATGGATGAGATATTATTTTCTTCATTTTTTGCTCTTGTCTTCGAATTTCATTTACTAAGCAAAAAGTTTCTTAAAAATTAAATTGAAGGGTTTGTTAGAATCCCATCCAGCAGGGATTCTTAGTCAAAATAGGATTATCGTAAGATATAGAAAAATAAAAAATTCTATATTTTATATATTTTCATTATATATGACGAGAAGAGGAGATTTTTTGATTTGCCTAATTTCACGAAAATAAGAATTTCATCTTTTATCTTGTTGATAGAGGCTTCTTTATCAATAATCAGGAATATAGAAAAAGGGGCGGATTTTCTGTGACTTTTGATTCTTTATACAATTAGATCTTATGTGAACAAAGAAAACCCCATTCGTGTAATTTTGACTTGAATTCCGATAAACTAATTACTTGTTTGCTCAAAATAATTGAACTTAATGTTCTAATTTTGATTCAAAGGAAAGAAAGTGTGGAGTTGAAATAACTCACTCAGAACGCTTTTTAAAGGATTACGTGGTACGATTAGATCGAATAAGCCCTTATGGAATAAATAGTCAGACGCTTGTGAACCTTCGGGTACTGTTTTATTCAATGTTTCTTGAATTACTCTTTTACCCGCAAAGGCAATGTAGGCCTTGGGTTCGGCAATAATGATATCCCCCAACATACCAAAACTAGCTGTCACCCCACCGGTAGTAGGAGATGTAAGGATTGGTACATAGAATAACTTTTTATTTGATTGATAATCATATAAAGCAGAAGATATTTTAGCCATTTGCATCAAGCTCAAACTTCCTTCTTGCATGCGTGCCCCTCCGGAAGCACACACTATAATAAGAGGTATAAATTTATTAGTAGCGTATTCAATCAAACGGGTAATTTTCTCCCCGACTACGGATCCCATACTACCCCCCATAAACTGAAAATCCATAACCCCAATTGCTACGGGAATACCGTTTAGTTGCCCTATCCCTGTTTGAACAGCCTCGGTTAATCCTGTCTTTCTTTGATAAAAATTGATACGCTTTTTATAAGGCTCCTGCTGCGAATGAAATTTAATGGGATCCACAGAGACCATGTCTTCATCCATAGGCTTCCAAGTACCCGGATCGATCAAAAGTTCGATTCTATCTGAACTACTAATTTTCAAATGATATCCACATTGTGGACAAATATTCAGTTTTGCTTGAAACTTGGTCCTATAATTTAATTCATAACAATTTTCGCATTGAGCCCACAAACGTATGTCAGTAATAGAACTTTCCGGTATAGTTCGATCACTCGTTCTGGCATCCTTGTTTTGACTACTATTTCCACTTTTACCACAAACGGAACTATAAATGTAATTGTAAGTGGAATTGTCAATACCACTTACAATGGAACTATCAATACAGATTTGAGACTGAAGATAACTGTCAATGCAACTATTAATGTGATTATTCCAAGTATACTGAGTATCATCCATGCAACGATCGTGGTCGGGAGTCTTACTCTTAGATCCATTATTCAGATAACTAGAATTCCGATAAAAAGAACTTTCTAGTTCACTA